CAGATAGAATTTGATCATTATGAACAAATCCAAAATCTTTGTAGACAGAGCCAATCATTAGTTCCCAAACATGGGGGGAATGGAATCCGACCCAAAAATCGACTAATAAAAGAATAGAAAAAGCTTTTATTGTGTCACTTAAGTTATATAGGAATTCCTGCGCCCAAGAGTTAAGAATAACAAGTTCTTCAGTACCCAAAATAGAATAACCGCTTAGAATAACGAAACAGATTATATTTGTCGAGAAGTGCAAAATCATATGGATATGGTCCTCGTTGTGTATCTTGATTAATTGGATCGTTTCTTTGTGGATTCCTATACGAAGGTTTTGTAGATGTGTCTCCGAGCATTCCTTGATCATTTCGTCCAAGAGGGCGAGTTCCTCTAATTCTATGAATTTTTCTAGAATACTCTTTTCTTGACTATCATTCAAAAAGATTTCGGATTGCCTAGTATTCCACCAATTAGTAACCCAAGATTCCAAACTTTTATTAACTGAGAGAGAAATCCACCAGGGCAAAAAGACGATAGATGCAAGATATAAAAGAGGAGTGAATGCTTTCTTTTTTGCCATTTTTTCATCTGTGAATTGGTAATGAACCCACCCCGTTCGTCGACTCTATGCGATCTAATATTTCTCTCACGCATGAGTTCTATTACAAGGTATCGAGCCAATGAATCTATTCACTGTTTTTTATTTGTGATTTCGCGGTGAGTCTTTGAATCTAGAAACAATACAGAAATAGACTAAGAATTCACTTCGAATTCGAATGAAGAAATAAAAAAATAAAAGAAAGAATAAAAAAATATTGTTTCTAGATATCCCAATTGTTCAAATTCGAAGCAAGTATCTCCTTTCGATGAATGCCCAAAAGAACCACTTTAAGTAATGAATATGATTAAGATGTTGAGACGACAGAACTCCCTTTCTATCAAAATATCCAGTATTTCGAAAAAATTTCACTGACTATGAGTAGTCAGGAATAGAATAATTGAGGGGAATTTCTGAAAAAGATTGTGATGATTAAAAATGCGCAGCAAACCAAGACAGAAATTGGCTAGTTCTCATTATAAGAAATCCAACTCTTTGGTCATTAAGGAACACAAAAGAAAGTATAAAAAGAAACGTCGATTGACAGAAAAAATTTACAAGATATGATCTATCTGAATTTCAAGTCTCAATTCCAACAAATTTTTGACTTGAACTAAAAAAAGATCCATTTTTTGATTTTGAAACGGTTTTATATATGAGATGAATCTATATATTTCAATTTGTTTGTTACTTATTTTGTTAGTGAATTGAGGTATGTAGATTTCAATACACATAAAAGACCAGAAAAAGTTTTATAGTCTTTTATGTGTACGTCTGCTTTGGCTCGAATGATCGTTCTGAAGAAACTTCAGTTAAGTTATGTTATAGAAAAAAGAAAGAGGATTTTTGAGTTTTTTCCCTCCTGCTAAGAAAGCGTTCATTCTTTCTTCAGCCCATTTCTCAAAATACTTCAATTGGTACACGCAAGAAATAGGCCAATTCAGCAGCTTTTTGTTCAATTTCCCTTGGAGTCAAATTCTCATCAGTACGAGTCAAAGGAATGGCCCCCTGGCCTCTGATGTCCATATAAAGGACACGACGAGCATAAATACCCTCTTTAACTTCTATTCTGATGGACTGAATATTTTTTATAAGGAATCGGAGGCAGATGCGACGATTTTTTCCAGGAAATCCCCAACGAAAAATACACACTATTCCTTCTTTTCTATCGAATCGATCATAACCACTACCTACATTCCACGAAATTGTACACCACAAATAGGAACTAATAAAGAGACCTGCGATCCCATAGAAAGACATCACGAGCCCTTGTGGAAAAAAAACGATTTGCTGAGACGGAAATAAAGATGTGAAATTTCTACCAAAATAACTGGAAGTTCCAACCAATAAGAATCCTAATGAACCTAAAAAAAGGATAATGGCCCAGCAGAAATTACTTGTTTTTCGAGACCCCGTTATAGATTCTATCCATATATGTTCTGATCGACAACTCATACTTGATCCGGTTGCATTTTATTGGAATTGAGAGAATACCCCAAATTCATTTGACTTGACTCTTTTTGTTTCCGAAGTAACTCTCATCAACTAGCACTAGGTTGATGTGAACCTTTAGGAGTAATTCATCAAATTGGTTAGATCTAAAATAATAACATACCCCTTCTCGTATGATCCCACTATAGATATTGACATACATATAGATACACCGACTTTTTATTTTGGCCATCTGGCAATCCTGATCTTTTTGAAAATAACTAGAATTCATTTACCCATATATCATGTTTCTGCAGGCATAAGAGTTTTTCCTTTAATCTTCGACGGAAACCATATGTTACACCATATTCCACTAAATAGATATCTGTGTTATGATACGAGTCTAAGTTCAAAAAAAAAATGGATGAGATTGGGTCCTACCGGATCTAAACAATCTTATTTTTTTGAACATGAAGAGATAAAGAAGCCATTGCAATTGCCGGAAATACTAGGCCCACTAAAGGCACAAAAACAGAGGGAAAGTTGAAAGTTGTCATAGAATGGGTACCTCGATTTACTATTTGTACCTGTTATTATTATTTAGAAAGATATCTTATAATAATTATAATTAAGAATTGGAATTATGAAATTCTTATTAATTAAGAATTCCATTTATTAATTAGTATTTATGAAATTGGAATTCGAATTGGTATAGATCTCAGTATATATCTAAGAGAGTATATACTGGACTTATTCATCTTTCTACATGACAAATATATGAAAATCACCTTTCTTATTATTCTTTATTTTTTCTCGTCTTTTGCTCTTGTCTCCTAATTGAAATTTAATAAAAAAAAGTTTCTTACAAATTATCGAAAGATTCGTTCGAATCCGACCCAACAGGGATTCTTAGTCAAAATGAGATTCTCGAGAAATAGAGAAAGATAGAAAACTCTATGTCTATCTTTCTCTATTTGAATTATATATACATACGTAAAGCGGGAGGAGGCAATTCGTTTTATTTGCCAAATTTCACGAAAAGAAGAATTGATTCTTTTATCTTGTTGACAGAGGCTAAATTAGTAAGCCGGAATATAACTAAAAAAGAAAAAAAAAAGAGTTATCCGCAACTTTTTATTTTTTCTACAATCTACAATTAGATCTTATGTCGACAAAGAAAATTCCATTTGTCTGATTTTTACTCGGAGTCCGATAAACTAACTACTTGTTTGCTACAAATCAAATAATTGCACTTAATGTTCTGTTCTACTCGATTCAATTTTGATTCAAAGGAAAGAAACCATGGAACTGAAATAACTCATTCAAAACGCTTTTTAAAGTATTACGTGGTACGACTAGATCGAATAACCCCTTATCGAATAAATATTCCGTCTCTTGTGAACCTTCAGGTACTTCTTTATTCAATGTTTCTTCAATTACCCTTTTACCCGCAAATGCAATATAGGCATTGGGTTCGGCAACAATGATATCCCCTAACATACCAAAACTGGCTGTCACCCCACCAGTAGTAGGAGATGTAAGGATTGATACATAGAATAACTTTTGATTTGTTTGAAAATGATATAAAGCAGAAGATATTTTAGCCATTTGCATCAAGCTCAAACTTCCTTCTTGCATGCGTGCCCCCCCGGAAGCACACACTATAATAAGAGGTAGAGATTGATTAGTAGCGTACTCAATCAATCGGGTTATTTTCTCACCCACTACGGATCCCATACTACCCCCCATAAATTCAAACTCCATAACCCCCATTGCTACGGGAATACCATTTAATTGGCCTATACCGGTTTGAATAGCCTCAGTTAATCCTGTCTTTTTTTGAGAAGAATCCTTCTTATCTATATAAGGCTCGTCCTCAAAATCCAATTCAAATTCAAGGAGATTCTCCTCGGAATACAATTGAATGGGAGCCTCCTCGGAATCCCATTCCTTGGTCTCCCGTTCAAGGGGATTCTCCTCGATCTCCTGTTCCTTGATCCCCGGTTCAATGGGATTCTCCTCGATCTCCTGTTCCTTGATCCCCGGTTCAATGGGATTCTCCTCGATCTCCTGTTCCTTGATCCCCGGTTCAATGGGATTCTCCTCGGAATGCAATTGAATGGGAGCCTCCTCGGAATCCCGTTCCTTGGTCTCCCGTTCAAGGGGATTCTCCTCGGAATGCAATTGAATGGGAGCCTCCTCGGAATCCCGTTCCTTGGTCTCCCGTTCAAGGGGATTCTCCTCGATCTCCTGTTCCTTGATCCCCGGTTCAATGGGATTCTCCTCGGAATGCAATTGAATGGGAGCCTCCTCGGAATCCGATTCAATGGGATCCTCCTCGGAATCCGATTCAGTGGGATCCTCCTCGGAATCCCATTTAATGGGATCCATTGAGGCCATCTTTTCATTCATAGGATCCCAAGTATTCGGATCGATCAAAAGTTCGATTCTTTCTGAACTATTCATTATCAAATGAGATTCACATCCTTCACAAATATACAATCTTTCTTTCAAAAATCTCTTATAATTTAATGTATAACATTCTTCGCATAGAACCCACAAATGCTTGTATGAGGGCTCCTCAGTCTCACTTTCTATTTGAGTGGAATCCTGTTCAGTCTCACTTTCTATTTGAGTGGAATCCTGTTCAGTCTCACTTTCTATTTGATCAGTAGTACTTTCTATTTGAGTGGAATCCTGTTCAGTCTCACTTTCTATTTGATCAGTAGTACTTTCTATTTGAGTGGAATCCTGTTCAGTCTCACTTTCTATTTGAGTGGAATCCTGTTCAGTCTCACTTTCTATTTGAGTGGAATCCTGTTCAGTAGTACTTTCTATTTGATCAGTAGTACTTTCTATTTGAGTGGAATCCTGTTCAGTAGTACTTTCTATTTGAGCTAAATACTGTTCAATAGTATTTTTTATTTGAGCGGAATCCCGTTCCATAGTACTTTTTATTTGAGTGTAACGCTCTTCG